TTTTTCCCCAGTTCAAATCCGGGTGTCGCCTGATCAACACAAGACTAAAAAATCCTTAGTCTCTTCTACTGATATAACCCAACGAATTATTCTCCAGGGGGGGCGGCTTTTGATACTTCTTTTATTCTAAACATCTGTAGAGGGCTGTAAATACTTGCGCCAAGGATTCACCAAAAGAAAAGATTAGAGTGATCGGTAAGTCTTGATAGCCCTTCCACTATTACTGTAGTGTCTACTTGAATTAGATTGGCACTTTTTTTCTTTTCTTTTTCTATTCAGTAACCTTAGTCCTAGTCAAGACTAGACTAGTTTATGATTGTTTAAAAGACAGAATCGGGAGAGGGTAAGGATTAGATCAAATGGGGAATGGAGGTCTGTGATTGTGATGGATAGCGATCCGTCTTGATTCCCTATTTTTATGCCTTTTATTTAGGAAGGGCGAAAAAATAAACACTGGATATTTTATTATCTTACATGTTCTATTAGTAACATCCCCTCGATACTTGGAAGGACGTCACTACCTGTTGTTATTTTGCTTGGGCTTAATGTTTCCCGATTCTACTATAAATCATATTAAGAATAAATGGGTTTAGTGAATTAGTTTATCAATAGTGTTGGTGCAGAACACCCCCCCCCTTTTTTTTTTGACTCTGCACCATTGATTCCACTATTATTAGTGAGCAATAATGGAATAATTCCTGCATATTCATAGAGATAGGGGACACAAGTCACATGGATATAGTAAGTCTCGCTTGGGCTGCTTTAATGGTAGTCTTTACATTTTCCCTTTCACTCGTAGTATGGGGAAGAAGTGGACTCTAAGGGTACTACGAAATTGAGTTCGCTTTTTTAACTATCTAATACTAAAAAAAAAGAGTATGGTAGAAAGAAATATATGACTCTTTTCTTTCTACCATACTATCCGATCTCATAGAATACTGCGGATTCTAGTCCGCTCATTTCGTTTAAGACGAAAAATAAAAAAGGGAATCCTTGCTAAGAACTCCGAAGTCAAGTTTCCTTCAACTTAATTATTTTGACTGACTGTTTTTACATATATGATAAGTAAAAAAGCAGTAGGGACTAGAATGAACAGTGCAGTAGCAATAAATGCAAGAATATTTACTTCCATAATCTCATCTTTCGTTTTTTTTACTTCACAATAACTCGGGATTTAATCCCATAGAGATGATAAACCTTTCGCCTGTAAATTCAATGGGATGACATCTCGATGATATCGGCCCAATATCGTGACTAACAATATCTGAGCTAGCAAATCGATTCACCGTCCAGAATTGAATAGTATAACATAGGAAGATCTTTTATACATACCGAATCTTTCTAATCAAATAAAAAATGCTTTTTTTTTTCATTATTTTTCGAAAAAAACTCTCGCCTTTCGGGGACAAGCATCTGATGAAATATCATCTAACTGTGTTTCCGCTTCCATTGGTTACAAATACAAACAAAGAATCGAGGGGAAATGGAAAGAAGGACAGAGTTAAGTTCTAAATTCTGCTCCGTTTTTTTAATGATCTAAAAATTATGCTCCTTATCCCTCTTTCATCGCCCCTTTCATAGAAAAGTAAAAGTTTTTATTGGGTCTGTCGGGACTGACGGGGTTCGAACCCGCAGCTTCCGCCTTGACAGGGCGGTGCTCTGACCAATTGAACTACAATCCCCCAAAAATAAAAATAAGGTGTTATGGATTAATTTAATCCTTTTGTTATTGCCAAAACGATTGAGAATCCATCGTTCAATGAACAATGAACAAAAAAAAAAAAGAGTCTTTTCGGTTCTTTGCTCTTTTCTTTAGACTTCCAGATCGTGATATGAATCTAGATTATTAAAAAGATCAGCATTTATGAGAACAAAAAAGAGGGGTATATCTGAAAGTTTTTTTCTTATTCTTTCTATAGCTAGCTATAGGATTATATAATGTGATCTTGGCTCAGCGAATCCTTGGGCCGAGCTGGATTTGAACCAGCGTAGGCATATTGCCAACGAATTTACAGTCCGCCCCCATTAACCGCTCGGGCATCGACCCCGGACAAATCAATTCTCAATCTATTGATAATCCATGATTTCGTAGTACCCTACCCCCAGGGGAAGTCGAATCCCCGCTGCCTCCTTGAAAGAGAGATGTCCTGAACCACTAGACGATGGGGGCATGCTTGCCCGAACGCCATCATACTATGCTCATAGTATGAACAGTTTGTTGAAATTGTCAATATAAGGATAATATGAAATATATAATATATTTCATAGAAAAAATATGAAGGTATATATTTCTAGGAGTGAGTTGTCTGCCAGAAAAAGGATTGAACTTCATTAAATTTCTCCCACTTTCATTCATTGTTAAGATAAGATGTGATATGCCTATCACACTAAACCAGGAAATTAACAAACGATAAATAAAATATGGAAAGAGGGGATCAAGAAGTTCTCGAAAAGGGTAATTAGGCCCGGCCTTGAAACAATTCATTGATATTTATGCAAT